ACCTTTGATCGTGAAATATCGATTGCTTCTTGAACCCTGTGAATCACGTGAAAGTAAGATATTCCAAATTCGGGGGTCAAAGAGTTTCATAAAACGTTCTTGGTGGAAAAGAATGTGAGTGAAAGATCCCACTGAATTGAATTTGGTCCATGAATCTAAGAGATATTGAGAATTCTTGATCTCTCTCAATATCTCTCTCAATTCGAAGATCCAGGATTTAAATTGATGTCCTCTCATTGATTCCTCCTAAAGATTTCATTTCAATTGGAATTTGGTTATTCACGATGTACGATGATCCCTGTTAAGCATCCATGGCTGAATGGTTAAAGCGCCCAACTCATAATTGGCAAATTCGTAGGTTCAATTCCTGCTGGATGCACGCCAATGGGAACGTTCAATAAGTCTATTAGAATTGGCTCTGTATCAATGGAATCTCATCATCCATACATACCGAATTGGTATGGTATATTCATACCATAACATATGAACAGTAAGAACTAGAATTCTTATCGATACTGGAACTCATAGGGAAGAAAATGGATTTATGGATGGAATCAAATATGCAGTATTTACAGAAAAAAGTATTCGGTTATTGGGGAACAATCAATATACTTCTAATGTCGAATCAGGATCAACTAGGACAGAAATAAAACATTGGGTCGAACTCTTCTTTGGCGTCAAGGTAATAGCTATAAATAGTCATCGAGTCCCCGGAAAGGGTAGAAGAATGGGACCTATTATGGGACATACAATGCATTACAAACGTATGATCATTACGCTTCAACCGGGTTATTCTATTCCACCTCTTATAGAGAAAAGAACTTAAAGCAAAATACTTAATAACACGGCAATACATTTATACAAAACTTCTACCCCGAGCACACGCAATGGAGCCATAGACAGTCAAGTAAAATCCAATCCACGAAATAATTTGATCCATGGACAGCGTCGTTGTAGTAAAGGTCGTAATGCCAGAGGAATCATTACCGCAGGGCATAGAGGGGGAGGTCATAAGCGTCTATACCGAAAAATAGATTTTCGACGGAATGAAAAAGACATATCTGGTAGAATCGTAACCATAGAATACGACCCTAATCGAAATGCACACATTTGTCTCATACACTATGGGGATGGTGAGAAGAGATATATTTTACATCCCAGAGGGGCTATAATTGGAGATACCATTGTTTCTGGTACAGAAGTTCCTATATCAATGGGAAATGCCCTACCTTTGAGTGCGGTTTGAACTATTGATTTACGTAATTGGAAGTAACCAATTAGGTTTACGACGAAACCTAGAAATCGATCACTGATCCAATTTGAGTACCTCTACGGGAGAAACCTCAGCAGAAAACTGTTGAGTAACGGCAGCAAGTGATTGAGTTCAGTAGTTCCTCATAGAAAATTATTGACTCTAGAGATATGGTAATATGGAGAAGACAAAATTGTTTGAAGCACGCACAGAACCGGAAGCACCCCTTGTTTCAAAGAGAGGAGGACGGGTTATTCACATTTAATTTGATGGTCAGAGGCGAATTAAAAGCTAAACAGTGGTAATTATAAAGATCCCCGGGGAAAAATAGAGATGTCTCCTACGTTACCCATAATATGTGGAAGTATCGACGTAATTTCATAGAGTCATTCGGTCTGAATGCTACATGAAGAACATAAGCCAGATGACGGAACGGGGAGACCTAGGATGTAGAAGATCATAACATGAGTGATTCGGCAGATTTGGATTCCTAATATATCCACTCATGTGGTACTTCATCATATGATTCATATAAGATCCATCTGTCTAGATATCATCATATACATCTAGAAAGCCGTATGCTTTGGAAGAAGCTTGTACAGTTTGGGAAGGGGTTTTTATTGATAAAAAGAAGAATCTACTTCAACCGATATGCCCTTAGGCACGGCCATACATAACATAGAAATCACACTTGGAAAGGGTGGACAATTAGCTAGAGCGGCAGGTGCTGTAGCAAAACTTATTGCAAAAGAGGGTAAATCGGCCACATTAAGATTACCATCTGGGGAGGTCCGTTTGATATCCAAAAACTGCTTAGCAACAGTCGGACAAGTGGGTAATGTTGGGGTGAACCAAAAAAGTTTGGGTAGAGCCGGATCTAAGCGTTGGCTAGGTAAGCGTCCTGTAGTAAGAGGAGTAGTTATGAACCCTGTAGACCATCCCCATGGGGGCGGTGAAGGGAGAGCCCCAATTGGTAGAAAAAAACCCACAACTCCTTGGGGTTATCCTGCGCTTGGAAGAAGAAGTAGGAAAAGGAAAAAATATAGTGATAGTTTTATTCTTCGTCGCCGTAAATAAATAGGAATATAGAAAATCGAATTTTTAGAATTTGAAATCATGTGATGGGCGAACGACGGGAATTGAACCCGCGCGTGGTGGATTCACAATCCACTGCCTTGATCCACTTGGCTACATCCGCCCCTTATCTAGCTAAAGGATTTTCTTTTTCCATATTGTATTTATTCTTACCTTCATACTTAGATCAATATATTGGGCATAGAATGCCAATTTTTAAAATGTAATAGTAATATAAGGAGTAATCCACTGTGACACGTTCAATAAAAAAAAATCCTTTTGTAGCTAATGATTTATCGGAAAAAATTGAAAAACTAAATATAAGGGAAGAGAAAGAAATAATAGTAACTTGGTCTAGGGCATCTACCATTATACCCACAATGATTGGCCATACAATTGCTATTCATAATGGAAAGGAACATTTACCCATTTATATAACAGATCGTATGGTGGGTCATAAATTGGGAGAATTCGTGCCTACTCTCACTTTCGCAAGACATGCAAAAACCGATAATAAATCTCGTCGTTAATTTCTTTTTTTTTTAGTAAAATAGGCAGTTTTTATTCATTTAGTGGGGGATAACCTTATGATAAATAGAAAGAACTCGCGTTGGAGTACAGAAATTAAAGCTTTAGCTCAACATAAACATATATGTATGTCTGTTTTCAAAGCACGAAGAGTAATTGATCAGATTCGCGGACGTTCCTATGAAGAAGCACTTATGATACTAGAACTTATGCCTTATCGAGCATCTTATCCCATTTTGAAATTAGTTTATTCCGCAGCAGCAAATGCAAGTAATAACATGGGCTTAAACAAAGCTTTTTTATTTATTAGTGAAGCTGAAGTCAACGCAGGTACTATTGTGAAAAAGTTAAGACCCCGGGCTCGAGGACGTAGTTATCCGATAAAAAGACCTACTTGTCATATAACAATTGTAGTGAGGGATAAATCTAAATTATTTAGAGATAATATAAAAATATGGGACAAAAAATAAATCCACTTGGTTTCAGACTTGGTACAACCCAAAGTCATCATTCCTTTTGGTTCGCACAACCACAAAATTATTCCGCAGGTGTACAGGAAGATGAAAAAATACGGAATTGTATCAAGGATTATGTACAAAAAAATAAGAGAACGTCCTCAGGTTTCGAAGGAATTGCACGTATACAAATAAAAAAAAGAATCGATTTGATCCAAGTCATAATCCATATTGGATTCCCTAATTTATTAATAGAGGGCCGAACACGAGGAATCGAAGAATTACAGATGAATGTACAAAAGGATTTTCATTCTGTAAACCGTAAACTTAACATTGCTATAACAAGAGTTGAAAACCCTTATGGACAACCTAATATTCTTGCAGAATATATAGCTTTACAATTAAAAAATAGAGTTTCATTTCGAAAGGCAATGAAAAAAGCTATTGAATTAACTGAACAAACGGATACAAAGGGAATTCAAGTACAAATTGCCGGGCGTATTGACGGAAAAGAAATTGCACGCGTCGAATGGATCAGAGAAGGCAGGGTTCCTCTACAAACAATTAGTGCTAAAATTGATTATTGTTCCTATACAACTCGAACTATCTATGGAGTATTAGGCATAAAAATTTGGATATTTGTAGACGAGAAATAATGTATCTTTATTTGTCTTGCCGTTCTGTCCAGCGATAGAACAAACGAAAAAGACATGACAAATTTCATTCTTTATTCCATTAAATCAAACAAAACCAAGCAATTCAAATTCTATATTCTATAAGATTGAATAAAAATTAGATTGACCATTTAGTATAAATGCTATGCTTAGTGTGTGACTCGTTAGTTTTTTAGAGTTTAGAGTGTAGTTGGATTAAAAAATTTTGACCAACCCTTACTATGAGCTTACTAACTATATAAACTTATAACCAACTTATAGCTTCGTATTGTCGAGATTCCAATAAACAGTCACTATATGACTGAATCAATCATATAGTTGGAGCAACTGAAATTTTTTAAAGGTTGCGAAGCAAAAATAAAGGGATGTGGATAAATGGAAGGATGATAGAAAGAGAGAATAAAAGTATCAATGATATATTATTCCAATATGTATGGTCTATAAATTATCTCACAAAGGCAGTGTGATAAAGCATCAATACTGATATAATATCAATAATTTTTAATTATTGATAAAGAGCCTTGGGTTAATAGAAACTAAGAAAATTGACTCAGGAACAAATTTTGTTGAGGCTCCATTGCGAAGTTTGGGCCTAACCATTAACGAAGAGGCTATAGGAACGACAGAACCCATGATTGCATAAGATTCCATTGAAAACAAATGAATCCTAATGATTCATTGGGGGGGATGGCGGAACGAACCAAGAACAAATTTATTTATTCTAAAAGTAAAAGGTCTGACCCGACGAATAAAGCACGAAAGAGTTAATATTCGCCCGCGAAACCTGTAGTAATATTAATGAATCATTTCATTCGCGAGGAGCCGGATGAGAAGAAACTCTCATGTCCGGTTCTGCAGTAGAGATGGAATTTAATTAATAAAGAACCATCAACTATAACCCCAAAAGAACAAAATTTCGTAAACAACATAGAGGAAGAATGAAGGGAATATCTTTTCGAGGCAATCATATTTGTTTCGGCGGATACGCTCTTCAAGCACTTGAACCCGCTTGGATCACGGCTAGACAGATAGAAGCAGGACGAAGAGCAATGACACGATATGCGCGTCGTGGCGGAAAAATATGGGTACGTATATTTCCCGACAAACCTGTTACAGTAAGACCCGCAGAAACACGTATGGGTTCGGGGAAGGGGGCCCCCGAATATTGGGTATCCGTTGTTAAACCGGGTCGAATACTTTATGAAATGGGCGGAGTATCAGAAACTGTAGCCAGAGCAGCTATTAAAATAGCTGCGCGTAAGATGCCTATACGAACTCAATTCGTTATTGAGGGATAGGGATGCATAAAAAAAAAAAAAAAAAAAAAAGAAAGGCGATGATGAAAAAATATAGGTTTATTTTTTTTTAGACAGACAATATTTCTTTTTATTTATTTTTCTTTTGCAACGAAATAACAGATTAAAATAAAAATGATATGATTCAACCTCAGACTCTTTTGAATGTAGCGGATAATAGTGGAGCTCGAAAATTGATGTGTATTCGAATCTTAGGAGCTGGTAACCAACGATATGCTCATATTGGTGACGTTGTTGTTGCCGTAATCAAAGAAGCAGTACCAAATATGCCTTTAGAAAGATCAGAAGTTATTAGGGCTGTAATTGTGCGTACATGTAAAGAACTCAAACGTGACAACGGCATAATAATACGATATGATGACAATGCCGCGGTTGTTATTGATCAAGAAGGAAATCCAAAGGGAACTCGAGTTTTTGGTGCAATCGCTCGGGAATTGAGACAGTTGAACTTTACTAAAATAGTTTCATTAGCTCCTGAGGTATTATAAATACTAATAGTATATTTAACTATGATATAGCGGGGTATCCGAGAGGGGTCAAGTCAATTAGTAGATTGTGTATCACGCATATATTTTTAATTAATATAAAATATATATTGAATTTTTTATTATTCAAAAAAAAAAAAAAAAAAAAATAAAAACATGTTGATTATATCAAAATTAGGGGGTACCAATAATTATAGTTCACCATGGGTAAGGATACTATTGCCGATATAATAACTTCTATAAGAAATGCTGACATGGATAAAAAAAGAACGGTTCGAATAGCATCTACTAATATTACCGAAAACATTGTGAAAATACTTCTACGAGAGGGTTTTATCGAAAACGTTCGTAAACATCAGGAAAGTAACAAATGTTTCTTGGTTTTAACCCTACGACATAGAAGGACTCGAAAGGGAATATATCGAACTATTTTAAAACGTATCAGCCGACCAGGTCTACGAATCTATTCCAACTATCAACGAATTCCTAAAATTTTAGGTGGAATGGGGATTGTAATTCTTTCTACTTCTCGAGGTATAATGACAGATCGAGAAGCTCGACTAGAAAAAATTGGGGGAGAAATTTTGTGTTATATATGGTGATCTTACACCCCTTCCTCCTGTTATCTTAATTTTCTCTCTAACTTACGGGAGACGTATAATTTATAGAATTCGCAACAAGGATTCGAACTTTTAGTTGATTTTTTTAAACATTACTTTCGTGAGGATACAATTTGAAATTAACAAAAAGAAATAAACTTATTTTCCAAGGAATAAATTCAGAATTAAGGTAAGGAATAAGAAATATGAAAATAAGGGCTTCTGTTCGTAAAATTTGTGAAAAATGTCGACTTATCCGTAGGCGTGGACGGATTATAGTGATTTGTTCCAATCCGAGACATAAACAGAGACAAGGGTAATCTTTCTAAACTAAATAAAGAACTTTCTAAAATAAAAAGAAGGACCCGTGTAAGTGTAAAAGAATCTGTTTTAACATGAGATGGATATCTCCGTATCTTTCCGTATATTTCTGACTCATATTTATGAGATGATAAAATATGACAAAACCTATCCCAAGAATTAGTTCGCGTAAGAATGGGCGTATTGGTTCGCGTAAGAATGGACGTAGAATACCAAAAGGTGTTATTCATGTTCAAGCAAGTTTCAACAATACCATTGTAACTGTTACAGATGTACGAGGGCGGGTAGTTTCTTGGGCCTCCGCGGGTACTTCTGGATTCAAAGGCACAAAAAGAGGGACACCTTATGCGGCTCAAGCAGCAGCTATAAATGCTATTCGTACAGTAGTTGATCAGGGCATGCAACGAGCAGAAGTTATGATAAAAGGACCCGGTCTTGGAAGAGATGCAGCATTACGAGCCATCCGTAGAAGTGGTCTACTATTAAGTTTCGTGCGCGATGTAACACCTATGCCACATAATGGATGTCGACCTCCTAAAAAAAGACGTGTGTAGGAATAAGAATTAAATGGATTTCAAGAGAAATAAATAATTCAATAATCTGATTAAATAATAATATTTAGTATGGTTCGAGAGGAAGTAGGAGGGTCCACTCGAACATTACAGTGGAAGTGTGTTGAATCAAGAATAGATAGTAAGCGTCTTTATTATGGTCGTTTCATTCTGTCCCCGCTTATAAAAGGTCAAGCCGATACCATAGGTATCGCCATGCGAAGGGCTTTACTTGGAGAAATAGA